CAGCAGCAATAACGGAAGCAGCAGAAATCAACGGATTCATAATAAGTTCCTCATACCAAAAAAAAAAAAGAAATAGTTAATGATACAATCAACCAATGAATTATGACTTAATTAGTCCATCGATAAGATTCATCTAGTCAAAGTAACTAAGAACTTCGAATTTCAGTAAGAATGTTCTATATTCAGATTTTTAATTTCTATACAAAGAGTCTTTGTGAATCCATAGAACTCTCGTTCTTCCATTTCTTGGTTACGAACTGTTATTTCATCTTTTCTTGATTTCATCTCATTATTCATCCACTTCACAGCCACAAGAATCGAAGGGGCTTCTATTGAAACCCATACACAACAGTAGGGCAAATGAAATATATCTTTAGTTCAGATATAACCAGTCAATATCTACTATTACATATACCCGTCTTTCTTCCCTAACGTAAACCATTCAATTCAATCGGATTCGAGAATCAATCCATTTTTTTAGTAATCCCTTTTCTTTGCTTTTTGTAAATTCTTTTCTTCTTTTCAGTTTCTTTATCATTATTCCAACCGAATACAATCGAAATAGACAAATTTAGTAGAATTGTTTCTCCTGTTTTTTATTTAATCACACGTCGTAAACATATATTTCAAATTATGATTTGAATAAGAAGATCGGCTGACCGATAGAAAGGTAAATCTTCATCAAGGAAAGATAGGATATTAAGTAAACGAAAGACTCGGTTTAGGAAAAAGATCTTTTGGATCTCTTTCCTTTTTTGTTTTTACAACTCTCGAATATAGTAATCTTTGATTTTTTTGTTCCTATTTTTTTCTATCATATAGAAATAGAAAGTCTTTTCTATTTCTATTCCGTAATTAAATCATCATAAAAAATAAATCATCATAAACTACACATACATTGCTCATTGCTTTGCACTAATCGACAAAATAAGACTATTTCAATGATGACCCTCCATGGATTCCCCTATATAAGCCGCGGCTAAAGTTGCAAAAATAAGAGCTTGAATACCACTTGTAAATAATCCAAGGAACATGACAGGGATAGGAACCACTGAAGGTACTAAAGAAACAAGAACAACAACTACTAATTCATCTGCTAAGATATTTCCGAAAAGTCGGAAACTAAGTGATAAGGGTTTTGTAAAATCTTCTAGGATGTTAATGGGTAAAAGGATTGGGGTTGGTTGAATATATTTCCCAAAATAACTTAATCCCTTTTTGGTAAGACCCGCATAGAAATATGCCACCGACGTGAGTAAAGCCAAAGCAGCAGTAGTATTTATATCATTTGTGGGTGCGGCTAACTCTCCATGAGGTAATTCTATGATTTTCCAAGGTAAAAGAGCTCCAGCCCAATTTGAAACAAAAATAAATAGAAAGAGAGTTCCAATAAAAGGAACCCAAGGCCCATATTCTTCTCCAATTTGGGTTTTACTCACATCTCGAATGAATTCAAGAACGTATTCGAAAAAATTCTGACTCCCGGTCGGAATTATTTGTGGGTTCCGAACAGCTATAGTAGCTGAACCTAATAAGATAACAATTACAATCCAAGAAGTAATAAGTACTTGGCCATGGACTTGGAAATCCCCTATTTGCCAATAGAAATGTTGGCCTACTTCCACACCAGATATATCGTATAGTGTGTTGATGGAACATGATAGCACATTCATATTGCCCTCTGGTAAAATGGAACTTTTTAAAAAATTATTTTGATTCAACCATCTATTTGTCTACTTGAATTGGATCTTTTTGAATTGGATCTTTTGAATATCAACTAATATTTTGAATACTAACTAATCACATAATATCTCCTTTTAGCCGTTTATCAAAACTCATAAATAAAAAAAAATTAAAACTAAAAAGAAATAAACAAATAATAACCGATTCAATCGGATTTTCGAAGTCAAAGTTATTTATCTTATTATTAATATTATTAATCAAGGATTTCTTATATAGCTAGAACGACCCTCGCAAATTGCGAATACTAATTTGTTAAGAATTAAGCGAATTGAAGCTATAGCGTCATCATTAGCTGGAATCGAAATATCCGCAAGATCGGGGTCACAATTTGTATCGATTAAAGAAATTGTTGGAATTCCCAAAGTAATACACTCTCGCAGGGCCGTATATTCTTCATGCTGATCGACAATAATTACAATATCAGGTAACCCTGCCATATATTTAATCCCGCCTAGATATGTTTGCAAGCGAGATAATTGTCTTTTCACCACAGCCGCATCTCTTTTCGGCAAACGGCTGAGTCTTCCCATTTTTTGTTCCATTCTTAAGTCCCTGAACTTATGAAGTCTCGTTTCTGTAGTCGACCAATTTGTTAACATCCCGCCAAGCCATTTTTTATTAACACAATGGCACCGGGCCTTTGTTGCAGCCCGTGCTACTGAATCGGTTGCCTTATTTTTGGTACCAACAATCAAGAACTGTTTTCCTCTACTTGCTGCATCAAAAACTAAATCACAGGCTTCCGATAAAAAACGAGCAGTTCTAGTAAGATTTGTAATATGAATATCCTTACGCTTTGCAGAGATATAGGGTGCCATTTTAGGATTCCATTTCCTAGTACCATGGCCAAAATGCACTCCTGCCTCCAGCATCTCTTGCAAGTTAATGTTCCAATATCTTCTTGTCATTTCTCCCCCCTTCAGAAAAAAAAAGAGATGAGGAACGCCGAACTAAAAAAAAAAAGAAATAATTGTTCCAGTGGAACCTTGTCTTCTACTGTAGAGTGGCCTGTAGATAGTAGATAGACGCCCAAGCCATTAGTCGTTTCTATTGCTTACTATTTTGATTACCAAATCAAATAAATGCACCAAATACATATACAGATAGTCAAAGTCAAAAAAGAGGAACTCGCCTTTAAGAATCATTAAATCCTAAAAATGATAATAGTTCCGTTCTATCATGAAAGTTCTTTGAAAGATGAAAGAAAAGAATCAAATAATTTTCTGTGGTGAAACAGAATATCTCTCATTTCCCCGTCGAATCGATTGTTTTTTTTTGTTTCCAAAGGGTTTTTCGTATATTGTTGTGAAGGGGGCACGAATCTTTTCAATCCTGTACCAACAGGTACCATACCCCCCAAAACAACGTTCTCTTTCAGGCCCTTCAACCAATCGATCCGACCCCGAAGAGCCGCTTTTGCTAAGACTCGAGCAGTTTCTTGAAAACTCGCTTCAGATATAAAACTTTGCGCATTGAGCGATGCTTTCGTTATTCCCAATAAGAGGGCTCGGTAACAAACCGCTTCTTCCAACGCGCGCCCCATTCGCTCCGCTCGCAACAATCCAATTAGTTCTCCAGGTGAAAAAACATTAGACATTCCATCTTCTGAAACCAACACTTTTGATGTTATTTGACGTACAATAATTTCTATATGCCTATTATGAATCTGCACCCCTTGGGACCGATAAACCTTTTGGATCTTATTAAGCAAAGAGATACGACTTTGCACTATAGTTAGCTCAGCACCAATCAAGAATGCCCACGGCATTCCAAGAATTTTGGTTATATGGTCGTTCCAACCCTCAACCCTCTTTTCTAGATTCATTGATATTGAATCAACCGAACGCACTTCTAATACCTGTTCTACTTTTGGAAGCCCCTGGGTTATATCACCAGATCTCGATTTTTCATATAGAAATGTAATTAAAGTATCTCCTTGGTACAGAATTTCCCCGTAATGGCCGTGAACAGTTGCTCCTGGAGTAGCCAAGTAAGGTTTAGCTGATCGTATTACTACAGAGTCAACTTGAACAAGTATAACTTGACCCGATTTTAGGTGGGGTGCGCTTTTGACTATACATATATTTTCACAAATAAGCTGACCAAGACTCATTTTTGTAAATGTTTCTTGGCAATAATTGAGATGGAGAAAACCCCAATTCAAATTCAAAATAATGTTACTGCACGGATCCGGATTTGAAATTTGCTCATTTTCATCTAGTAAAAAATAGTTAATTACTCGAAAAGTCCGTTTTAAATTGTCAAGTTGCAAATACTTATTTACCAAGATCTGATTATGAGTTTTTAAATGGTAAAACGAATAAACATTTGCAAGTAGAAAAGATGTTCCTAAAGGCCCCAGCGAATTCTTAATTGGAATTCGAGGATCTTTTGTAATTTGAATTGATTCTTTTATCAAATTGTGATATTTTACATCAGTGAATGAATCCATTCGAAAACAATTGGATGATGACAAAATTATCAACGACTGGAATCCCTTCTTTCTATTCAACATCGTATGAATAGTTTTTTGATTTTGATTAAGGGGTTGCTGAATTCTTCCTATGGAATAAAAAGAAAAAAACGGATTGATATTGTCGCAACCCGATCCATTAGCATAGAGCAACTCTGAGCCCAATGGATCATTTCTTTTTCCGATATATGAAATAGTGGATTTCACCAAATCAATTCTTAGAAAATGTCGAATCAAAGCATTTGCCCTTATTTCAACAAGGGAAGCAGGGGCTTCTTGACTAGAAGAACTTTTTTTGCCTTGTGTCCAATTCAAGACTAAACAAGTCCGAACTAATTGAATATTTGTATCAGAAATTCCTCGAATTGGTTTACCATTTCCAGAAAGGATATAATTGACAACTTGAAGTTGCACATTATCCCTTTCCTGTAGCGGATCCGGGGCAAAAAGCGTGGCTAAAGTTATACCCTCCATTATTTCATATGTAATGACCGGCCGAATTAAAACAAAATACTTTTTCTTACTAAGTGTAATCCGTTGAACATAGATCCAATGTTTCCGTTTTTTTGATTCCTTGGAATTTGGTTTTCCTGTTCCTAGTGGTATTAAGACGCCGCTATGTCGGGATATCTTATCTATCTCTCCAGGAAAATGGATATCTCCAGAAAAGATTTTCAGTTCAATTCTGTTTTTTTTTCTCTCCACTCGGACCAACCCGCCCCCTCGGCTTTTTATATTTAAAGTAATTTGTGTATCTACCCTAATGATACTATTGTTTCGTACC